AATGAATTTTCTAACATTTGACCCCGTACCACCGAAAGGTTTGGTCGCATACTTGAAAAATAACCCAAAAAATCAAGGGAATGCTTGGATAATTGGTTTATATAAATCCTTCCTGGTTGAGACCACACATAAGAATGACATTGCCATAAATTGACAAGATAATATTTCCACTTATTCATCAGAAGAGGGGTATCCTTCGAAGACAGAATAGATTTTCCTTGATATCTAACATAATGCATAAAAGGATCCTTGAAGAACCATAAGATGGCGGCCGGAAAATCATTAACGAAGACTTCTTCTACAGGATATTTTTTTTTTTCATAGAAATGTATTCGCTCAAAAAAGATACCAGAAGAGGTTAATCGTAAATGAGAAGATTGATTACGAAGAAAAAGTAAAATGGATTCGTATTCACATACATGAGAATTATATAGGAGCAAGAATAATCGTGGATTACTTTTTGAAAAAATAATTTTTTTTGGAGTAATAAGACTATTCCAATTATAATACTCGTGAAGAAAGAGTCGTAATAAATGTAAAGAAGCGGGATCTTTCACCCAATAGCGAAGGGTTTGAACCAAGATTTCCAGATGAATGGGGTAGGGTATTAGTACATCTGATACATAATTTAAATGTGGGAATTTGTCCTCTAAAAAAGGAAATATTGAATGAATTGATCGTAAATTATAAGATTTTACGATTTCTGTCGCCTCTAAGGAAGATACTAATCGTAGGGAAAACGGAATTTCCACAATGACTGCAAATCCCTCCGACATCATTTGAGAATACAAATTTTTGTTGTACCCAAAAAATTTATTTTGGTTAGAATCATTAGCGGAAATTATCAAATGATTCTGTTGATACATTCGACTAATTAAACGTTTTATAATTAGTAAACTATATTTAGTGTCATAACCTACATTATCCAACAAAATCGATCTATTTAAACCATGATCATGAGCAAGTGCATAAATATACTCCCGAAAGATAAGTGGGTATAGGAAGTCATGTTGCTGATATCTATCTAGTTCTAAATATCCTTGAAATTCTTCCATTTTTAATTTGAACAAGAAAAGAAATAGGTGATTTATTGGGTTATCAAATGATACATAGTACGATACAGTCAAAACAAGGTATTATAGTAAGAAAATACCTCGGAACAAGTAAGACTCATCAACAGACTCTCTAGCCTCTCTTTTTCCATCTAATTGATTTATGTTCATTCTAGGGTAACAAGATGGTTAGAAGTCCTTTATTTTTTCAATCCAATCGCTCTTTTGATTTTGAAAAATCTTTATCAATATACTGCCTTCTTCTACACATTTATCTCTACCCCATAATGGGTAATAGCTAATAATTAGGACTCATAAGAAATTTATAATCCACTCATGGGAAAAGTTTTTCCCGTATTAAGCACTAATATATTTTTAACGTCTAATTAGATCGGGTAATCATTCAAAAATTAAGAACAGAAGCTCATTACTTTTTGTTTCCCTATAATTGGAACCGTAGTAGGGCTCTACCCATTTATTCACTCGACCAAATTCATTTTTTTTATTACACGACAAGAATTCAAACAATTTAAATAAGGTTTTGGACCTATTCGGTAAGAATGAAATATTCTTAGAATTATCCATTGATACGACATGCTGCTTTTTCCATTCATTCCTTTCAGGATCAGTCGTGGTCTTACAAACTCTACCGATGGTATGGACGAATCTTTTGCTTCATACAAATGTGTAAAAGATGCTAGCCGCACTTAAAAGCCGAGTACTCTACCGTTGAGTTAGCAACCCAAATAAAATAATTAGAATGTGTAGATAGAATCGGAATCTCAATAAAAAAAAGATTGAATTGCACAACGCAATCCAAACCAATCAAAACATTAAAATAGCAAAAATTTTTAAAATTCTAATTGATTAGATTCTGAACATAATAAAAATGAACAGATCCGATGAAAAAATTCTCAGATAAAAATAGGGATAAAGTAAAATATTTATAAATAGCTCCTTGTCTCTTATGTCATCCATTAATTCTATAGTATATATAGATTTTTATTGAGTTTAATCTTAATCAAAAAAAGACTTCTTGTATCACAGAAAATACAAGAACCCATTATTTGAATGAAATAAAAGCTATGGGACGGAGATATAAATGGATCCGTTTATCCACGATCGGATTATATTTATTTGATACACTGTTGTCAATATGAATGTTGAGAAAAGAATACAAAAGAAAAAACAATTTATAAATATAACTAACAATTCCAATTTCAATCAATTAGACAATTAGAATTATAAGAAAAAATAAGAAAAAAAAAAAAAAACTAAGGACTTGTGTTGGATTGGCACTATATATAATATTTCTATACAACACAACATTGATACAATATTGGTGGAAAAATAAATTAAGTAAAAAAATGAGGTTTATTCACTAAAATAAGCAATTTGTGTTTTTTTATTTGTTCCTTAACTCATTGACAGTAATCTCAAAATTTTATATTTATAGACCCGATTACTTCATTTATTTATTCACTTAATCTTTTTCTATCTATTTTATATATATCAAAAAAATTTATATCAATAAAATATAAATAGATTTTTGTCGTTATAAAAGACACTCTTTTATAGTAACAATAATAAATTTAGTATGATATAAATAGAACAAAAGAGGAAATAGCAAAGAAACAAAAAGGTTATACAAGGCTATATACAAATCATCCACATTTTTTTTATTTCATTAATTGAATTTTATTTGTTGATTAGGGCGAAGTTCCGTAAAAACCCCCGCCCTTTTTGAAATATCATGAACAGTTCCTGTAGGTTGAGCACCTTTTTCAAGGAAATATAGAATAGCAGGAACATTTAAATAGATTTGATTCTTTATCGGGTCATAAAAACCCACTTTACGAAGATCTCTTCCCTCTCGTCGGGATCGAACATCAATTGCAACGATTCGATAAATGGCTCATTGGGATAGATGAACAATACTCCCCCCCCCTAGAAACGTATAAGAAGTTTTCTCCTCGTACGGCTCGAGAAAATTCTAAATTATGTCTATGTATAGAATCATAATATCAAATAGATCCATAAAATCATCAAATTCATTATATTATTGATTTTAGTTTAAATACTTTTTCTTAGTCTTCCCCCCCCCCCAAAAAAAAAAATTATTTGTATCCTCATAACTCAAGTTGAATAACTCTCAAATAACTCAAAAGAAACCTTTTAGGTATTAAATTTATTGAGTGGTCTCTAACCCTTTTTGTCTGTCTCCTTTAGAATCTATTTTGATTCTTAAATATGATCGGGTTGTTGAGACAATTGAAAACGGTATTTCCTTGTTCCAGGATCTTTATCTTTGCCTTGAATCATTGGGTTTAGACATTACTTCGGTGATCTTTAAATCGTTTCAAAACGGCAGCAACATACCATTTTTTGTGATTTCTTTCTATCAAAGAATCGTATGAATGGTTGATTCCTACGTAATACACTTTACTTTTGATTTGATCAAAAGAGTTTTACCAATTCCAACAAAATTAACTTTTTAATTTTATCGAATTGGATCCTTTAGATTTATATATCTAAAATATACTTACGAAGTTGTTCCAATTTATTGATCGATACTAACCTTAGATTCTTGCCCTTGAGAAATTAATCAATACGTTCTACTCGAGCTCCATCGTGTACTATTTACATGGCAACACTCTCAAAAATGAGGGTTCCAGTGGAACAGAACAAATGATGTCGAGCCAAGAGCACTTTCATTCCTATATAATATAAAAAAGTGGTGGATGTAAGAATCCACAGCTGATCATGTCCTTCAAGTCGCACGTTGCTTTCTGCCACATCGTTTTAAACGAAGTTTTACCATAACATTCCTTCAGTTTGGAACCAGTATGTAATTGATTCAATTATGGAATCGTGAATAATCATCGGTTCGGTCGGTACATAATAATCTATACTTTTTTCTTCTATATGAAGAATGGATAATGTATGACGAAGTCTCAACAAGAATTCAATCAATTTAACCCCATTGTTTATAATTTTTTTTTTAATTATAACTAACATGAATAAATAAACACGAATAAACAAGTTATTTTGAATCTCTATCTTCAAGTAACGTGATAGGATAAATTCAACAATTTCACACTTCTTAGAGTACCAAGAACTCATAAGAAATCATTAAAAAGATTTAATTGATTGAATAGTTTCCTACCCTATATCATTATTTGCATAAGGTTTTACAGTAAGTACCATTTGCTTTTTATCATCATTAAGAGAAAGATAAATCCATATTGGATTAAACCATCAATGATTAATAAAAAAAAAAAGACTGATGTAAGGAAAGATTGAAGATTTAGGTTGTTATTTTTTCATATTTCATATTGTAAAATCAGTAATATTTAACAAATCAAAATTTCGTTTCATATGCGTGTTATTTGAACTCGATTAAATTTGTGAAAAAGATATGATTAATAATAAAAAAAAAAAAAAAAATAAGAATCACATTCTATAACAATATTATACTCTTAAACGGAAGACTGGTCGAAAAGACAATCTTTATTTTGATATATTTTATTATGATATAGATTAATAAAATTATAGATTAATAAAATGATCGTGGGTCAGGTATGTTCTGGGACGGAAGGATTCGAACCTCCGAATAGCGGGACCAAAACCCGTTGCCTTACCACTTGGCCACGCCCCATTTCTAGTCGACACTAATAAACACTAATATTGGTACTGGTTGTTCGTCAACTCAAGTCTAAATATCTATTATCTCTAAATATCTATTATCTATAAAATAGATTACTAGAATTTTTATACATGTAGACGTAGAATTAAACAGAATTTATTGATCATTACATATAATTCAATTAAGATATTGTATGAAAGTATGGTTTATTCTATTCTCTTTTGATTTGAGAATTGAAGGATTTTTGATTGGGTGAGTTCAAATCAAAGAAAGTTTTTTGGTCTATCTTATTTTCTTTTTATTCATTTTTCTTTTCTATGAATAATAACATATTTATAATAATAAAATAATAAAAAACTCAATTTATTAATAACTCAATCAAAATAAATAAAATACAATTATCCTCAAGAACAAAATGGTTGTTATGCTTAATATATTTAGTTTGATCTGTATCTGTCTTAATTCTGCTCTTTATTCAAGTAGTTTTTTCGTCGCCAAATTGCCCGAGGCCTACGCTTTTTTAAATCCAATCGTAGATGTTATGCCAGTAATACCCCTGTTTTTTTTTCTCTTAGCCTTTGTTTGGCAAGCTGCTGTAAGTTTTCGATGATATCTTTAATTTAATAATGTCTAGACAAATTCATGATTTATTGAAAAAAAAAAAATTCAAAGAAAAGAATTGATAAGATCAGATAAGTCTTACACCCTCAATTCAAATATTGAAATTCTTGTACAACCGCGAAAAATCTGGATCACCCCACTTTATTTCTTGGTGTCAAAATAAAAAATCAAAATAGTAGGGTATGCGGTATAAAAACGGAGAATCTATTCTCTTTTTTACTAAAAAAAATCTTGGAGATTATGTAATGCTTACTCTCAAACTATTTGTTTACACGGTAGTGATATTCTTTGTTTCTCTCTTTATTTTCGGATTCCTGTCTAATGATCCAGGACGTAATCCTGGACGTGAAGAATAAAAGATAAGGTTTTTGTTTTCCTTGCTTGATTTTTAAATGTTCTTAGTAGGATTTTATCTATTACACATTTTGAACTATTAAAAATAAAAAGAGCTCGCGAAAAATTCGAAAGAAAATACCAAGTCATCAACAAAAACGGAAAGAGAGGGATTCGAACCCTCGGTACGAAAAACTCGTACAACGGATTAGCAATCCGACGCTTTAGTCCACTCAGCCATCTCTCCTCCCAATTGAAAAAGGATAATACTATGTTACATTATAAAAAATAAGGATTGAAAGAGCCCTTCATAATATTTTTTTTTCATCCGAGAGTGCTTTTTAGTTCCACGGCCCGGCTAAGTACTGACCAGGCCGGGCCCGCCATTTATTGTTCCAACGAATCATAAATAATTTTTTTTTTATTTGAAAACTAAAATACTTGCTTGTTATTACGATTGGAAAAATAAAAACTCTTTAGATTTCTATGATATAGAATCAAATGATATCGAATCAAAGTGTCGTTTCTTATCTTAATTTTTTATATTTATTCTTTATTTTCTTTATTCCTTTTATTTTAGTAAAGTAAAAAAATAACAAAAAGGGAACTGTGGATTCTTGCACAATCCATTTTCATGTATGTTATGGCTTAAGTAGTTTTGTCGAGACGTCTAGGTCAAAAACCTCCGGCAAAAAAACACTTGTTATTTAGTTTTAGTTATTGAAATTTAATGAATTCTCTTTTCCGAATCTCATTGGGTTCTCTGATACAACACGTAAACGCTCTAATTTTCATGATTATTTTATGATCCTATCCTTTCTTTTTACTCTTTTAACTTTTTATTACGACCCATTTTCTTGTTCGACAAAAGGTTCATTTATATACAATAATCGGATTGTAGCGGGTATAGTTTAGTGGTAAAAGTGTGATTCGTTCTATAATCCTTTATATAGTTAAGGGGTCTTTCGGTTTGATTAATATTTCATTCCGACCAAAAACTTTATTTCTTAAAAGGATTTAATCCTTTACCTCTCAATGAAAAATTCGAGGAAGAATATACATTCTCGTGATTTGTATCCAAGAATCAATTCAAAATTGAAAAATTGGATTATGAGATTACGAAACATAATTTTTTTTTTTAATTAGATCAATACTTCTAATTGAATAAGTATGAGTAAAGGATCCATGGATAAAGATAGAAAGTGGCTTTCTAATCGTAACTAAATCTTTAATTTGGAATTTGTATTACGGAAATTGAAGCAAAATGGCTATTAAACAATGACTTTGGTTTACTAGAGACATCGACAAATTGTTTTAGCTCGGTAGAAACAAAATGCTTTTCCTAAGGATTCTCTCACATAGAAATAGAGAACGAAGTAACTAGAAAGGTTGTTATAATATAATCCCCCTTCTATAGGGATCGTCTAGAAAGCGGGTTGTTCTGAATCCATTCAGACAGAAAAGCTGACATAGATGTTATGGGTGGAATTTTTTTTTTCGTTCATGTCTTAATATAGGAATTTATACATCTTCCATAAAGGAGCCGAATGAAACCAAAGTTTCACGTTCAGTTTTGAATTAGAGACGCTAAAAATGATGAATCAACGTCGACTATAACCCCTAGCCTTCCAAGCTAACGATGCGGGTTCGATTCCCGCTACCCGCTTTTACTTTATTTTTTATTAAATTAATAAGAAATAAGAAAAAAATAGAATTAAATATTAAAAAATAGAATTAAATATTTTGAGATTTTTATTATTTTATAAAAAATTTATAAAAAATTTTATGAATATAATTAATGTAATGCATCATTGACTTGAATACGGAATTCCCGGAATTGGTTCAACT